CTCTTCCGCTTCACTTTGTTTTGCTTTCCCTAGAATCTCTAGAAAAAACAATGGCTCTATCCTTTATTTAAGGATAGTCAGAGACTATTAAATAAAAAAGAAAATACTTACTATTAATTAATTCGATTAGAATCTAATAGGATGACTAATGTATGCAGCCTAATGAGGAAGAATACTAAAAAAAAGAACACTATTTCAGAATTATGAAACAAAATATCCAGTTTTTTTCTTTTTTCTTTCTTTTTTTTTCTATTTACTATTTAAATTAAAGTAAATTAAAATTAAAGTGTATCCATTTAGATAATGTATATTTTTATCTAATATTAATATACTTCAAACAAAATAGGAATTCACAAAATGGAGAAACTCATTGGAGTCATTCTAGGAAAGTCTAGGGACTTAGAGCATATCCTAGTTGAAGGAGGATGGAATTCAAATCAGGTAAGAGATCCTTCCTTCTATTGATTTGATAGAAATTCTTTTTTCTTTTCTTGTCTCTATGATTTTCGATGAATGAGCCTATGGTAAAGCTTTTATCTCTATTCTATGGGGCAAATGACCGTCGAGTCTATAAACAAGTACTAATAAAGAAAAGCAAATTATACTAAAATAAACATTAAAAAGACATATATATTAGGGCTATACGGATTCGAACCGTAGACCTTCTCGGTAAAACAGATCAAACGGATTATTATCGAAATGATTCGAACTGTTTCAAAGACCCAACATGCATTTTTCTGCATTGGGCTCTTTCATCAACTGGATGTGATGTAAAGATCAGTTAATCTACCATAGTTTTTCTTTACGGAAAGATAATAAGATGGCTCCCTGTGCTCTGATTGATTATTTGTATTATCATCTATCTAGGAGCAATACCAAAGTGTTTCAAAGGAGGATTGCCTTGACTTAGGTATGCCTCGGGCTTAAATGAAATCAACCTAAGTGAAATGGAGTCTCTATCGTTCCACCGCAAGAGTTGACTATGAGACTTCATACACCTTAAAGTTCATAGAACGAAAAGAAGTTTTTTGGAGGCCCTTATCCTCATTACGCCTAGCATTGAGTGGGTTGGATATTCACCTTATCAACTAGCAAATCAATAGGGTTCTATTTGATTAGGCACCTGAATTGGCACCTGAATCGGACTGAACCGACTGTTTGTCAGGCTACTGTTCTCCTATTCTCTCGAATCCATGAAGTAAGACATTGATTTTGCAATAAGATCTGTTATGTTCATTGCATAATAAGTTCCCTTGAAAAGCATTGGCGCACGTGTAAGCGAGTTGCTCTACCGAACTGAGCTATAGCCCTTATCAGAAATATCTTAACATATATAGAATTTCTTGTCAAGATGAATATTCTCTAATGCTGGAGGATATCGCTTTGATTTGTTTACTATATAACATAATAACATACCCATAAATAACATACCAATAACGGATCGGTATTGCTTATAAAAAGGATTCGATCTATAATCGATCGAAGTAATGTGGATTCTTTTATGGTGATAAATTGCCTACTTAACTCAGTGGTTAGAGTACTGCTTTCATACGGCGGGAGTCATTGGTTCAAATCCAATAGTAGGTAGGTAGAAAAATTCTTAGATAGCATTGGACTTACTTGGCTTCGCTATCTAATAACTTTTTCTACCCCTCTTTACTTTTTCTTTGTATCAATGAAACCTTTGGTTTGGGTTGTCTTCAATTGGATGGGGGAATCCAATTGACAGCCTCGACTCGTATCCTAGCTCGTCTGAGAGCTAGCTTCGCTTGAACCAATTCTTTCGTACCCTCAGCTTTACTCAAGTTAGCTTCGGCTATTTCAAGTGCCTCTTGAGCTTCTTCTGCATCAATGTCACTACCCAGTTCTGCATCATTCCCTAAAATAATGATCTCATTATTAACTATTCTCGCAAAACCGCTCCACAGAACCGCTGTTAACCATTGGTCGTTGAGGAGGCGTATTCTCAAAGGACCCATATCTACAGCTGTGTTAATGGGGGCGTGGTTTGGTAATACACCAATTTGCCCACTATTCGTAGATAAAATGATTTCTTTCACTTCACAATCCCAAATAATTCGTTTAGGAGTCAGTACATAAAGATTTAATTTCATTTCTTCAATTCGCTCTCCTCTTCTAATTTTATAGCTTTCGTGCTAGCTTCATCGATGTTTCCCACCAAATAAAAAGCCTGTTCGGGTAGGCCATCTAATTCTCCGGAAAGGATTAGTTGAAATCCCCTAATTGTTTCTGCAAGACCAACATACTTTCCTGGAGAACCGGTAAAAACTTCTGCCACAAAGAACGGTTGTGATAAGAACCGCTCAATTTTTCGTGCTCTTGCTACAGTTAAACGATCCTCCTCCGATAGTTCATCCAACCCAAGAATTGCGATAATGTCCTGAAGCTCTTTGTAACGTTGTAAAGTTTCCTTAACTCTTTGCGCAGTTTCATAATGTTCGTTGCCAACGATCCGAGGCTGTAACATAGTTGAGGTTGAATCTAAAGGATCTACTGCGGGATAAATACCCTTGGAAGCTAATCCTCTGGAAAGTACAGTAGTAGCGTCCAAATGTGCAAATGTTGTGGCAGGGGCAGGGTCAGTCAAATCGTCCGCAGGTACATAAACTGCTTGGATCGAAGTTATAGATCCCTTTTTGGTAGAAGTAATTCTTTCTTGCAAAGAACCCATTTCTGTACTAAGGGTAGGTTGATAACCCACTGCGGAGGGCATTCGCCCTAATAAGGCGGATACCTCCGATCCTGCTTGAACAAAACGAAAGATATTGTCGATGAATAAAAGCACGTCTTGCTTATTAACATCTCGGAAATATTCTGCCATAGTTAGGGCAGTTAAACCAACTCTCATACGAGCTCCCGGCGGTTCATTCATTTGGCCATAGACTAGAGCTACCTTTGATTCCTCAATATTTTTTTCATTAATTACTCCGGATTCCTTCATTTCCATATAAAGATCATTTCCTTCACGAGTCCGTTCCCCGACTCCGCCAAATACGGATACGCCCCCGTGAGCTTTAGCAATGTTATTGATTAATTCCATGATGAGTACTGTTTTACCTACTCCCGCCCCTCCAAATAGTCCGATTTTTCCTCCACGCCGATAAGGAGCTAAAAGATCGACCACCTTAATACCTGTTTCAAAGATAGATAATTTCGTATCTAACTCGATAAAGGCAGGCGCGGATCTGTGAATAGGGAATGTTGCACTAGTATCTACAGGACCTAAATTGTCAATAGGCTCCCCAAGAACGTTAAAAATTCGTCCGAGAGTAGTTCCACCGACTGGAACACTGAGAGGAGCTCCCGTGTCAATCACTTCCATTCCTCTCATCAACCCGTCTGTAGCACTCATAGCTACAGCTCTAACTCGATTATTTCCTAATAATTGTTGTACCTCACAAGTCACATTAATTTGCTTATCAGCAGTGTCTCGACTCTTGACTATCAAAGCGTTATAAATATAAGGCAACTTGCCCGGAGGAAAAGTGATATCCAGCACAGGTCCGATAATTTGATCAACACGCCCTGCGCTTTTTTCTTCAATTGTAGAAACCCCGGGACGCGAAGTAGTAGGATTGGTTTTCATAATTATCACATAATTGTCAAAAAAAAAAAGAAATTTTTCTTTTTTTTTTGTTGAATAATGCCAAATCAAATCAAAAAAAAATATCCAAAAATCCAAAAGTCAAAAGGAAATGAATTAGTTAATTCAAAAAATAAAGAAAAGGGGACTAGTACTTGATTTCGTTGCCCAAGCGAATCCCATTCAATCGTTTACTCATGGAATGAGTCCGTTGGAAAGTTCAATCAATCTTTTTTTTATATACATTTTTTTGTGAAGGATCTGTGCCTACTCTACTTTCCTATCTAGGACTTCGATATATAAAATATATACTACTGTGAAGCATAGATTGCTGTCAACTTAAGAACTTCTAAAATTGTAAAATAAGATTAGGGATTGGTTTGGGTTGCGCTATATCTATCAAAAAGTATACAATAATGATGGATTTGGTGAATCAAATCCATGGTTTAATAACGAACCATGTTAACTTAGCACAATAACAAATCAATTCTTATTGAATTCTTATAGTAGAATTACTATAAGATAGAAGGTACACAGGGTGTACCCTTTATATATGAATGAACCATATTCATTAACTTAAGCATACTCTGTTTTTTATTTAATCAGTTAATATTAATTGAATATCCTTCTTTTTAAATTAAGATTTTTGCAAAGGTTTGATTTATGCCTGATGCATATCGAGTAGACCCTGTCGTTGCGAGAATTCTTAATTCATGAGTTGTAGGGAGGGACTTATGTCACCACAAACAGAAACTAAAGCAAGTGTTGGATTTAAAGCCGGTGTTAAGGATTATAAATTGACTTATTACACCCCGGAGTACGAAACCAAGGATACTGATATCTTGGCAGCATTCCGAGTAACTCCTCAGCCCGGGGTTCCGCCTGAAGAAGCAGGGGCTGCAGTAGCTGCGGAATCTTCTACTGGTACATGGACAACTGTTTGGACTGATGGACTTACCAGTCTTGATCGTTACAAAGGACGATGCTATCACATCGAGCCCGTTCCTGGGGAGGAAAGTCAATATATCTGTTATGTAGCTTATCCATTAGACCTATTTGAAGAGGGTTCTGTTACTAACATGTTTACTTCCATTGTGGGTAACGTATTTGGTTTCAAAGCCCTACGTGCTCTACGTTTGGAGGATCTACGAATTCCTCCTGCTTATTCAAAAACATTCCAAGGCCCGCCTCATGGTATCCAAGTTGAAAGGGATAAGTTGAACAAGTATGGTCGTCCTTTATTGGGATGTACTATTAAACCCAAATTGGGATTATCCGCGAAAAATTACGGTAGAGCGTGTTATGAGTGTCTACGCGGTGGACTTGATTTTACCAAAGATGATGAAAACGTAAACTCACAACCATTTATGCGCTGGAGAGACCGTTTTGTCTTTTGTGCCGAAGCTATTTATAAAGCACAGGCCGAAACCGGTGAAATCAAGGGGCATTACTTGAATGCGACTGCAGCTACATGCGAAGAAATGATTAAGAGAGCTGTATTTGCGAGGGAATTAGGGGTTCCTATTGTAATGCATGACTACTTAACCGGAGGATTCACCGCAAATACTAGTTTGGCTCATTATTGCCGCGACAACGGCCTACTTCTTCACATTCACCGAGCAATGCATGCAGTTATTGATAGACAGAAAAATCATGGTATGCATTTCCGTGTATTAGCTAAAGCATTGCGTATGTCTGGGGGAGATCATATCCACTCCGGTACAGTAGTAGGTAAGTTAGAAGGGGAACGCGAAATGACTTTAGGTTTTGTTGATCTATTGCGCGATGATTTTATTGAAAAGGATCGTGCTCGCGGTATCTTTTTCACTCAGGATTGGGTATCCATGCCAGGTGTTATACCGGTTGCTTCAGGGGGTATTCATGTTTGGCATATGCCAGCTCTGACCGAAATCTTTGGAGACGATTCCGTATTACAATTTGGTGGAGGAACTTTAGGACACCCTTGGGGGAATGCACCTGGTGCAGCAGCTAATCGAGTGGCTTTAGAAGCTTGTGTACAAGCTCGTAACGAAGGGCGCGATCTTGCTCGTGAAGGTAATGAAATTATCCGACAAGCTTGCAAATGGAGTCCTGAACTAGCCGCAGCTTGTGAAGTATGGAAGGCGATCACATTCGACTTCGCGCCGGTAGATACCATCGATTAAGTAGATATAAAGAAGGTTTAAACAAAAAAGAAGCGAAATAGAAAGAAAAAATTCAGTTACGAAATGCAGTAATTCTTCCTTATTCTTCTAATTGATTGCAATTAAATTCGGCTCAATCTTTTTTTCTAAAAAAAAGATTGAGCCGAATTTAAATAGATCTTGATATGATTATGAAACTTGACAAATCGAGATTCTTTTATTCTATATATCTAGAATATAGAAAGGTATAATACAATAAACAAATAAAAAGAAAAATAGAGTATTATCATACGATAATGGAATCAAATACGCAGTATTTACAGAAAAGAGCCTTCGTTTATTGGGAAAGAATCAATATACTTCTAATGTCGAATCGGGATTCACTAAGACAGAAATAAAGCATTGGGTCGACATCGACTACCCGGAAAGGGTAGAAGAATGGGACCTATTCTGGGACATACAATGGATTACAGACGTATGATCATTACCCTTCAACCGGGCTATTCTATTCCACTTCTACTTTTTCATTAAATTTAATGAATGAAATTAAAGGGTATTCTGAAAAAGGTATTTCTTTCATTTTCACAATTGCTTTCTTTTGAATCCAATTTTAAGTTTGATTAGAAGGATAGAAAGGTCATGAGAGTGGGAAAAGAAAAATCTAAATTTTTTAATTAGTTCCCCTTTTTTGCAATTTTCTTATTATTCATTCCATTCATTTTTTTTTTTCAAACTAAAAAATACAATAGTCAATATTCCTTATAATAGATATACTTTATTATATCTTAAAAATCTTAAGATATATTTCGAATAGATAGAAATAGTAAATTTGAATTGAGACATCTATTCTATGACGGATTTTCCCTCTATTTTCGTGCCTTTAACAGGCTTAGTATTGCCGGCATTTGGAATGGCTTTTTTATTTCTTTATCTGCAGGAAAATAAAATTGTCTAGAATGGGTGGGGCAAAATTTTCTCAATGTATTTTCAGGATCATAATACAGATATTTTTTAGTGTAAGTAATATAATAGGGTACGTAGCTCTTTATACACACAAATGAAAAACGTCTATGGATGCAGATAGGCTACAAGCATAAATGCATGCATATATGTAGCCGAGTATAGTGAAGTGGGTCCACGAATTTTTTTTTGAATAGAAAATCAATGTATCTAACCAATTTTTTTTCACAGGAGTACTAGCTGCTGAAGGTGATTTCAGAATCAAAAAAAGTAAAGTCAAAATCATTTAGCTTATTCTCTCAATTTCAATTAACCGCTGTTGGATTTAGTATATCTAATATGAATTGGCGATCAGAACACATATGGATAGAATTCCTAAAAGGTTCTCGAAAAAGAGGTAATTTTTTCTGGGCCTGTATTCTTTTTCTAGGTTCATTGGGATTCTTAACGGTTGGGGCTTCCAGTTATCTTGGTAAGAATATGATATCCGTATTTCCATCTCAACAAATTCTTTTTTTTCCACAGGGGATCGTGATGTCTTTCTACGGAATCGCGGGCCTATTCATTAGCTCCTATTTGTGGTGCACTATTTTGTGGAATGTAGGAAGTGGTTATGACCGATTCGATAGAAAAGAGGGAATAGTGTGCATTTTTCGTTGGGGATTCCCTGGAATAAAACGTCGCATCTTCTTTCGATTCCTTGTGCGGGATATCCAATCACTTAGAATTCAGGTTAAAGAGGGTCTTTATCCTCGTCGTATCCTTTATATGGAAATCCGGGGCCATGGGGTCATTCCCTTGACTCGTACTGATGAGAAGTTTTTTACTCCACGAGAAATTGAACAAAAAGCTGCCGAATTAGCCTATTTCTTGCGCGTACCAATTGAAGTTTTTTGAGTGCCAATTGCAATTTTTTTTTTCAATTGTAAGGGGATTCCCAAGTATTTATCTAAAGGAAGGAACAAACTCGGATAAGAGAAAATTGCTTCTAATTTGTTTTGTCCAAGCGAGATATATGGCATAATTTAGATCTAAGAAAGAACCCAATAGAAAGAAATTCCACTAATATACAAAAAGAGAAATAGATACAAACACAAGGTCTCAAACCTTGTTATAGAATTTTTGTTTTGCTTCAAAGAAAAGAACTATCATATAGAGTCAGCGAATGAAATAGAGTCAGCGAATGAAGTGGATTCATTAACAACTCAATTTACAGATCAAAAATGAAAAAAAAGAAAGCATTGCCTTCTTTCCTATATCTTGTATTTATCGTACTTTTACCCTGGGTAGTTTCTTTCTCTTTTAACAAATGTCTGGAACTTTGGATTAAGAATTGGTGGAATACCAGGCAATCCGAAACTCTCTTAACTGATATTCAAGAGAAAAGGATTCTAGAAGGATTTATAGAATTAGAAGAACTTTTTTTCTTGGACGAAATGATAAAAGAGAAACCGAAGACACATGTACAAAAACCTCCTATAGGAATACACAAGGAAATAATAAGATTGGCCGAAATAGATAATGAGGATCATCTCCATATAATTTTGCATTTCTCGACGAATCTAATCTGTTTGGCTATTCTAAGTGGTTCTTTTTTTCTGGGTAAAGAGGAACTTGTCATTTTGAATTCTTGGGTTCAGGAATTCTTCTATAACTTAAATGACTCAACAAAAGCTTTTTTTATTCTTTTAGTCACAGATTTTTTTGTTGGATTTCACTCCACCCGCGGTTGGGAACTACTAATTCGTTGGGTCTACAACGATCTTGGATGGGCTCCTAACGAGCAAATTTTCACTATTTTTGTTTGTAGTTTTCCCGTGATTCTAGACACGTTTTTGAAATTTTGGGTCTTTTTTTGTTTAAACCGTCTATCTCCTTCGCTTGTAGTAATTTATTATTCAATTAGTGAAGCATAAACTCACTCATTGGATTTCTTAATATTAATCAAATTCGCGTCTTTCTTCCTTTAGAAGGAAAGCGTTTTCCTTTTTAGCAAAATTCTTTCTATTTCTACCTGCTCAAGGTATTCATCATTCCAGTACAACTATTGCAGTAGAATGACAACAGACTTGTGTATAGGGAACTAGATTAGGTTAGCTACCTATCTAATTTATTGTAGAAATTCCGGGATCCGCGATTGGACATGGAAAATAGAAATACTTTTTCTTGGTTAAAGGAACAGATGATTCGATCGATTTCTGTATCGATCATGATATACGTAATAACTCGGACATCCATTTCAAATGCATATCCCATTTTTGCGCAACAGGGTTATGAAAACCCGCGGGAAGCAACTGGACGAATTGTATGTGCTAATTGCCATTTAGCTAATAAGCCCGTGGATATTGAAGTTCCCCAAGCTGTGCTTCCCGATACTGTATTTGAGGCAGTTCTTCGAATCCCTTATGATATGCAGCTGAAACAAGTTCTTGCTAATGGGAAAAAGGGAGGGTTGAATGTAGGCGCTGTTCTTATTTTGCCCGAGGGATTTGAATTAGCGCCGCCCGACCGTATTTCTCCTGAGTTGAAAGAAAAGATAGGAAATCTATCTTTTCAGAGTTATCGTCCCAATAAAAAAAATATTCTTGTGATAGGCCCTGTTCCCGGTAAGAAATATAGTGAAATTGTCTTTCCCATTCTTTCCCCCGATCCCGCTACGAAAAAAGACGTTCATTTCTTAAAATATCCCATATATGTAGGGGGAAACCGAGGAAGGGGACAAATCTATCCTGATGGTAGCAAGAGTAACAATACGGTTTATAATGCTACGTCAACAGGCATAGTAAAAAAAATACTACGTAAAGAAAAGGGGGGATATGAAATATCCATCGTCGATGCGTCGGATGGACGCCAAGTGATTGATATTATACCTCCTGGGCCAGAACTTCTTGTTTCAGAGGGGGAATCGATCAAGCTTGATCAACCATTAACAAGCAATCCTAATGTGGGCGGGTTTGGTCAGGGGGATGCAGAAATAGTGCTTCAGGATCCATTGCGCGTCCAAGGCCTTTTGTTCTTCTTCGCATCTGTTATTTTGGCACAAGTTTTTTTGGTTCTCAAAAAGAAACAGTTTGAAAAAGTTCAATTGTACGAAATGAATTTCTAGATTCCGGAATTTCTTACCATTAAGTTGGTAAAAAGCCTCAATTCCTTATTTCTATCTCATGCAATGCAAAAGAGGAGAATCCAAGGTGGAGGCGAGAACAATAAAAGGAACAAGTCCTTTTAGGAGGAATTGCCGGTCTTCTTAATCCTCTATTGGGCACAAGAAAAAGGCTTTTTTGCCTTTTTC